AATGGCCCCCTTACGTAATTCTTCCGAACTTTGAATAGTACTCAAGATCCTCTGTTTTCGATTATCTAATAAATCATTTAATGAAAGTAGATTATCTTACCATTAATTTTACAACTTCTATGATCTCTTCCCGAACCAAACATGAATCTTTCGATTCATTTGGCTCTCACGCTCAATTATTTAGTTTATGGGCATTCCCATATCTTTTAATGTAATGAACCTACCCTCTCTTTTCTGTTCCTATTCAAAGATATCGAAACTTATATTATAATATTATATATTATATTATATAGGTATAAGACCAGAATATTAAGAGGACTCTTCCGACCAGACAAAAAATCTATCCCTAATTGTCAGCAAAGTTGTTTCTTTATTTGTTTTTGATTTCATTTCTATTTCAAATTCTTATATATATATTTTATATTTCCACTTTTTTTTTTTTCAAGTCTAAAAATCCAAAAAATTCCCTTTTTTATACATAGGTCGTCGCTTCGGCATTGGATAAAAAAAAAAAGGCAAGGCCCCCATTCTCTAGTAAATAGTTTCAAATCATTTTATTGATATGAGTGTTCTATATCGGATGAATTACCTACTATTATTTTATGTGGTAGAAAGAGTACCATGTTGTGCCTGGACTTCAAACAGTTTAGCTTTAACCATGTTAATGGTCTCACATTATTGGTTGATAGAGAATCAAAGTTGATTTTACCAATGAGTCACGAAATGCTATGGTTCTTACATATGATTTCTGAATTTATTCAGAAGTAATTCGTCGAGATCGTGCACCTTTTTTACTATTATCCTAGCAAGAAATAAAATAACATAAATAAAGTGCGGATGGTTGGATCCAACCTATATTCTTGAAATACACAACTCGTACACACTCCCTTTCCAAAAAAAATCAATACACCAAGCACTACAGTTAGATTTATTGGATTTGTTGCTAAAATATCAGTATTAAACCCGAAACTCCCGGCGGATGGCCAATAGCCCAAGGAAACACAAAAATCGGTTACATTTTTCATACGCTCTCCTCTTTCTTATAGATAAGACTAACAAAAACAGAGTTCTTTTTGTATCACCTCGCTCGCCCTTTTTTGATCAATTTCTTTTTATTCATTTTTATCATTTTAATTTCATTTGAAAAATTTCTCTATTTCTTTTAGTTTCAAATTAAAATTAAGAAGAGATACTTATTAAGTTAGGTCCGAGGCCTCGCGTCAATTGTGAAATATCTCGTTTGTTGAAATGAAACGCCGCCTCAAAGTTCAAAAGGTTTCCATTGTACTAACTCGGGGTGGTAATGGTAAGGAAGAAAGCGAGCAAATCTGCTAATTCCTCATCCTAAAATCAGTGCTTCCCGGGGCATTGTCCCAACAAATAAGTAACTGTAGGAGTACAATTTCGATCTAATTCAAAGAAGCAAACGGCAAGTCCGAGTTAATAAAATAAGAAAAAGAGTACGTTTCGTACTTTTTCACATTTCTAGGATTAAATTAAACAAAAGGATTCGCAAATAAAAGCGCTAATGCTACGACCAGTCCGTAAATTGTTAAAGCTTCCATAAAAGCTAGACTAAGCAATAAAGTACCTCGTATTTTACCCTCTGCTTCTGGTTGTCTCGCAATACCTTCTACAGCTTGGCCTGCAGCAGTACCTTGACCAACCCCAGGTCCAATAGAAGCAAGCCCTACGGCCAATCCAGCAGCAATAACGGAAGCGGCAGAAATCAGTGGATTCATAGTAAGTTCCTCGTAAAAAAAAAAATGGTTAATGATATAATCAACCAATGAATTATTACTTATTTTTTTCATTCAATCCACAATCACAGACGAAACAGAAGGACTTATATTGGAATCCATCTAATGCTGTGGGCTGGAAAAAAAAAACAATATACTGGAAAAAATATAGAAAAGATAAATAGAAAAATGGATATAATTTATATAATATTCATATTATATATTAATTATATGTATATTAATAGGGATAGCCAGCCCCTATACTATATAGCATAGCTAGCGAATAGCTAATATCACATATACATTTGTTTCTTCCATAACGGAAACAGCCCACATTTTATATTGAATCAGACTCTAAAATCATTTCATTCTGCGAAACATACGCGGGGGCTGGACTTATAGACATTACATATATCTAGTTTGACCCCTTACCCCTAACCCATTTTTTTTATTCTGTATTCCGTAATAGGGTCCGCCCTTCCTCCCGAGGCACTAGGTTATATATACCTATGTATTTGTATCTATTATGGATTATATTCCCAACCCAGTGATTGATTATTTTGAATCAACCATGCATGAATTAGGATAAGCTAAAAAAAAAAAAAGACTATTTCGAAAGCTAGTTAATGATGACCCTCCATGGCTTCGCCTATATAAGCCGCGGCTAAAGTTGCAAAAATAAGAGCTTGAATACCACTTGTAAATAATCCAAGAAACATAACAGGTATAGGAACTACTGAAGGTACTAAAGAAACAAGAACAACAACTACTAATTCATCAGCCAATATATTTCCGAAAAGTCGAAAACTAAGAGATAAAGGTTTTGTGAAATCTTCCAGGATGTTAATTGGTAAGAGTATTGGAGTTGGTTGAATGTATTTCCCGAAATAACCCAATCCTTTTTTGGTAAGACCTGCATAAAAATATGCCACCGACGTGAGTAAAGCTAAAGCAACAGTAGTATTTATATCATTTGTGGGCGCAGCTAACTCCCCATGAGGTAACTGTATTATTTTCCACGGTAAAAGAGCACCTGACCAGTTAGAAACAAAAATAAATAGGAACATAGTTCCAATAAAAGGAACCCAAGGACCATATTCTTCTCCAATCTGAGTTTTGCTCAAGTCTCGAATAAATTCAAGGAGATATTCGAAGAAATTCTGACCGTCGGTCGGAATGGTTTGTGGATTCCGAACAGCTATGATGACTGAACCTAATAAGATAGCAATTACGACCCAAGAAGTGATAAGTACTTGGGCATGGATTTGTAAACCTCCTATTTGCCAATATAAATGTTGGCCTACTTCTACACCCGATATATCGTATAACCCCTTGAGTGTTTTAACGGAACATGGTATAACATTCATATTGTCCTCTGACAGAAATCGAACTTAAAAAATAAATTATTTTGATTCAACCATCTCTTTATCAACTCAACTACTTTCATTATTAATGCTATATTTAGGATACCGAGAAATCACATGACATAACCTCCCCAGTATTTTTTTTATATTTCTCTCTTTTCAAAATTCAAGAATAGTAACCGATCCAATAAATCTATCGAGTTCAAAAATAATTAATGAATCTTATTATTAATCATAATCAACGATTTCTTATATAGCTAGAACGACCCTCGCAAATTGCGAATACTAATTTGTTAAGAATAAATCGGATTGAAGCTATAGAGTCATCGTTGGCTGGAATCGAAATATCTGCGATATCCGGGTCACAATTTGTATCGATTAAACAAATCGTCGGAATCCCCAAAATGACACATTCTTGAAGAGCCGTGTATTCTTCTTGCTGATCAAGGATGATTACAATATCAGGTAACCCTGTCATATATTTGATCCCACCCAGATATGTTTGCAAAGTAGATAATTTTCTCTTTAACATTGCTGCATCTCTTTTGGGGAGACGGTTGAATTGCCCCATCTTTTGTTCTGCTATTAAGTCCCTGAACTTATGAAGTCTCGTTTCCGTAGTGTACCAATTCGTTAACATACCACCGAGCCATTTTTTATTAACATAATGACACCGAGCCCCTATTGCAGCTGATGCTACTGAATCCGCTGCTTTATTTTTGGTACCGACGATTAAAAAGTTTTTTCCCTGGCTTGCTGCATCAAAAAATAAATCGCAGGCTTCGGATAAAAAACGCGCAGTTATCGTAAGATTTGTAATATGAATACCTTTACGCTTAGCAGAAATGTAAGGGGCCATTCTAGGATTCCATTTCCTAGTACCATGACCAAAATGAACTCCTGCTTCCATCATCTCTTCCAAATTGATGTTCCAATATCTTCTTGTCATTTTTCCCCACACTTCCTCTTTTTTTTTAGGAAAAAAGGTACCTTGAAATATAAAATTGTTCCGACGGAACCTTCTACCGCGGATTTACCGTTGATACACGGTCCAAACCATTAATTTCTTTTCATTTCTTTTCTTTTAATTACTTATTTATTTATTATAAAATCAATAATTGGAAAGACAGTTCCGGATAGTTAAAGTAAAAAGAATGAATCTCTTCTTAGTCTTAGGAATCATTAAATCGTGTAAATGATTGTTCTTATGTCTCATGGAAATTGTTTGGGGCGCAAGAACAAAATAATTCTCTATGGTGTAATAAAAGATCTCTCATTTCCGACTCAAATAGATTCTTCCTTTTGATTTCCAAATAAATGTTTTTGTCTTGCCTTGAATGGTGCAGTAATTTTTTGAATCCGGTACCGACAGGAATAATTCCCCCTAGAACAACGTTTTCTTTCAGGCCTTTCAACCAATCAATACGACCTCGTAAAGCAGCTTTTGCTAAAACTCGAGCGGTTTCTTGAAAACTTGCTTCGGATATGAAACTTTTAGTATTCAGAGATGTTCTCGTTATTCCCAATAAGATTGCCCGATAACCGATCGCTTCGTCCAAAGCACGCCCTGCTCGCTCCGCTCGCAAGAATCCTATTAATTCTCCAGGTGAAAAAACATTAGACATTCCATCTTCTGAAACCAACACTTTTGATGTTATTTGACGTACAATAATTTCTATATGTCTATTATGGATCTGTACCCCCTGAGATCGATAAACCTTTTGAATCTTATTAACCAAAGAGATATGACTTTGGGCTATGATTAGCTCAGCTCCAATCAAGAACCCCCAGGGAATTCCAAGAATTATCGGTATACGTTCGTTCCAGCTTTCAACTCTATTTTCGAGGTTTATCGATATTGAATCAATCGAACGCACTTCTAATACTTGTTCTACTTTTGGAAGACCTTGCGTTATGTCACCAGATCTCGATTTTTCATATATAAATGTAACTAATGTCTCTCCTTCATAAAGGATTTTTCCATAATGGCCATGAACAGTTGCTTCCGGAATAGCCAAATAGGGCTTAGCAGATCTTATAACTAAGGAGTCAACATTAACAATTAAAATTTGCCCGGATTTTTTTATGTGTGGTCCGTATTTGAATAGACATACATTTTCACAAATAAATTGTCCAAGACTAATTATTGTGGATGTCTCCTCACAAGAATTGTGATGGAGAAAACACCAATTCAAATGAAATGGATTCAAAATGATGTTACTGCATGGATCGGGATTATAAATCCTCCTACTTTCATCCATTAAAGAGTATTTAAATATTTGAAGTACTTGGAAAGTCTGTTTAAAACTGTCGAGTAGAAAATATTTCTTTAACAAGATCTGATTATGGGTTAATAAATGATAAGATGAATAAAAATTTGCTATTTTAGGTACAATAGTACCTAAGGGACCCAAGAAATGTCTAATTGGAATTATGGGATCCAATTCTTTTGTCACATTGTTATATTTCGAACCATTGAATGGACCAATTCGAAAACAATTGGATGATGACAAAATTATCAAAGATCGGGATTCCTTATTTCGACTCAACAATGTACCAATACCAATAGTTCCTTGATATTTGGAAATTGGTTGAATCTTCGACTTGGAATGGAAGGGGTTGAGATTGGTGCGATCTAATCCCTTATCGGAAATCAATCCCGAACCCACCGTATCATACCTTTTTCCACTATACGAAATAGTGGACTTGACTAACTCCATTCTTATGAAATCGCGAATTAGATCAGTCGCCCTTACCTCAACAAGGGAAGCATGAACCTCTTTTATGGAACCGTTTTGTTTTTGGTTCCAATTCAATACTAAGCAAGTCCGAACTAATTGAATACTTGTGCGATAAATTCCTCGAATTGACTTGCCATATCCATAAAGGATATAATTGACAACTCTAAGTTGGACATTATCCTTTTCCTGCAAGAGATCCTGAGGGAAAAGTGTTGCTAAATTTATCCCATCAGCTATTTCATATGTGACTACGGGCCGAACCAAAACAAAATACTTTTTTTTTTTAGGTGTGATCCGTTGGACATAGATCCAATTTTTCAATTTTTTTGATTCCTTAGAATTTTTTTTTCCCGTTCCTGGTGGTATCAAAATACCACTGTGCCTGGATATCTTATCCGTCTCTCCAGGAAAATGAATATCTCCAGAAAAGATTTTTAGTTCAATACTTTTTTTTTTTCTCTCCACTCGGACTAATCCACCTATTCGGCTTCTTGTATTTAAAGCAAGTCGTGTATCTATTCTAATGATACTACTGTTCCGGACCATTATGGACGAGGATCCGGGTAAAATATGTACTTCTTCGGGAATTAAAAAAACCCGATCTACTTTCATTTGGTATTTCGGACTAAATTCTTTTGCTCCTTGATACTCAATCAAATCCTCTTTTTTTATGATTGAATCTACCTCTGCGGTACCATATTTAGTAATTCCGGAACTGCTTCTTATGTATCGTGGATCATCAAAAAAAGCAAAAATACTATTTTTACATAAAACACCATTTATGGGTATTTCAATCGAAATACCAAAACAGGGTATTAGTTCTTTTTCTCGTTCTTGATCATATTGTAATGGGATGATGAATCTATTTCTTCGCCTTTTCGCCAAGAAATAAGAATTCTCTTGGAGAATAGAAGGATATATGAAATTCCAATGACCATTGGATCCAATTTGATCATATATTGAATAGTCAAGAATTTCCCCATCTTTTTTACTAGAAGTATCCAACAATTTATGTCTTACTCGATCATTAGTCATTGGAAATTCAGAGGTATATCTGTCTTCGACAGAAAAAGAATGAACATTTATTTGATCTTGATCCTTGTGGAGCGAAAAAGAAACTATACTAGATCTGCGCGGACCTCCTGCTAATATCCATAAATGACTTGTTTTTGGTAATAGATGAACGTTACCATATGTATATTCGGGTGCATGGTAGACATCGGTACTCCAGTGCATTTCTCCCTCTGATTCAGAATAAATATGTTTTTGTACCCTCTCTGTAAAATGAAAAGTGGATGTTTCGGCACGAATCTCAGCAATCACTTGTTCTGATTCTACATATTGATCATTTTGGACTAAAATAAAACTCTTTGGTGGAATATTCACATTATGCATAATATCCCGACTCTCAACAATTACATACAAATCCATGGAACATAAAAAAGCAGGATGCCCATGAAGAGTACGTGTGGGATGAACCAAATCCTCATTGAATTTTATTTTTCCATTAGAAGGAGCTCGTACATGTTTGGCAGTACCGCCCGTGAATACTCCGCCGGTATGAAAAGTTCTTAATGTTAGTTGAGTCCCGGGTTCTCCAATTGATTGTCCCGCAATAATACCTACAGCTTCTCCCAATTCGGCCAGGTCGCCATG